CCCTAAAGGAAATAACTAAGTTTAAGTTATAGTATAAATACGTTTCTTATATTAATTAAGTATGCTAAGTATAATGAGACTTTTTTATTTTTTTACAAACCAAGAAAGGAACAAGAAAGAATAAATAATAAGAAATGACACTTCTATCATCTATCAGAGGAGTGGAAATACCCCGTTCTTTTCTATTCCGATTGTTGTTGCTTCAATAACAAGTTTTTTCAAATCCAATAAATCATTGGATCTATGATTCGTTGGAATAAAACAAGCATGAAAGAAATGGCCTGGCCTGGTCAGTACCTAGCCAGGCCGGGGGATCAAAAAATCGTTCAAACGAAAGAAAGGTTCTTTCCTTTTTTTTTTATGGGAAATATCCTCGGTATCGAAATGGAATTCGAATGGAATTACTAATCAAATGAATCTCTATCTAAATTAGAGATCTAATGAGTCTCTATAGTCTAGAATAAAAAAGAAAGACTTTTTTTTTATTTAATGCATAATCATACCAGGGTAATTCTCCTTTTTCAAGTGGGAGAGATGGCTGAGTGGACGAAAGCGGCGGATTGCTAATCTGCTGTACGACTTATTCGTACCGAGGGTTCGAATCCCTCTCTTTCCGTCTCCTCTGATGACTTGATATTTGCCTTTCAAAATAAAAAATCCGAACCATTTTCTCTGATTTTATCATAGTTCAATGTCTAGAATAGAGAAAATCATAACATGGAACTCGAGCAAGGAAAATAAAAAAACGCCTTATTCCTCATTCCTCACGTCCAGGATTCCGTCCTGGATCATTAGATAGGAATCCGAAGATGAAGAGAGAAACAAAGAATATCACTACTGTGTAAACGAAGAGTTTGAGAGTAAGCATTACAAAATCTCCAAGATCAATCAGGTTTGGAAAATAAGGGGAATAGATTATCCATTTTTAGACTGCATATCTATTTTGTTTGACACCAAGAAATGAAGTGCTTTCTACAAAAGAAAGTCATTTTCAGAAATACATTTGGAATAAGAGTTTTTTACCAAAATTCTCTTTCATGCTCCATCTCTCTCTATATATAATTTGATTTAGGGGACCCTAATTAATACTAATAGGGTCCTTGGTCATTGGAAGTTCGGGATTATAGGCGGTCCCAAAATTTCCATGTGTGAATCGAGGGTCCTAATGTAAAACTTCTCGTCGCTTATCAATTAAATTATTAGAATCTTTTTTCTCCTAAAAAATGAGGAATGCTTGTAAGAAAGGAGTCAACATATCATCGAAAACTGACAGCAGCTTGCCAAACAAGGGCTAAGAGCAAAAAGAGCACAGGTATGACTGGCATAACATCTACGATTGGATTCAAAAAAGCGTAAGCCTCGGGCAATTTAGCGAAAACAAAACTAATTGAATGAAGGGCAAAATTAAGACAGATACAGATCAAACTAAAGATATTCAGCATAACAAACATTTCCTTCTTGGAGATAATTGTATTTTGATTGCGTGATAGAAGGAAAAAAAGTAAAGTAATTAAGGTACACCAAAAATCTTTATTTTTCTTTGAATCACCCAATCAAAAAGCCTTCCATGCTCAAACGAGAGTAGAAGGAATCATACTTTCATACATTATCTTAATTGAATTATATGTAATGATCAATAAATTCTGTTGGATTCTACAACTACACGTGTTAAATCCTAGCATAGCAATAATCTAATCTATTTCATAGAGATTTGAGCGAAAATTGACAAATATCCATATTCTTTCGTAGTATGAAAGATAAGCCTAAATGGGGCGTGGCGAAGCGGCAAGGTATTGACAAATACCCATATTTTATCGTAGTATGAAAGATAATCCTAAATGGGGCGTGGCCAAGCGGCAAGGCAACGGGTTTTGGTCCCGATATGCGAGGGTTCGAATCCTTCCGTCCCAGGGCAGTCTGATTCGAAACTATACTATTTGGTAAGAATCGGCTGCTTCTATTTTTTAAAATAGACAGGTTATGTTTTAAAAATAGACAGGTTATGTTATCAGCCTTAGAATTCTCCAGCCAACGAAATGTGGCTTACCCGGACATTATAGAAAAAGAAAGTCTCAAATATAGATTGCTATGAACCTATTGAGCCAATGACTATTCATGATTTCATAATTGAATCAATTCCATACGAATTTCAAACTAGGGGCGTGTTATGGTAAAACTTCGTTTAAAACGATGTGGTAGAAAGCAACGTGCGACTTGAAGGACATGATCAGCTGTGGATTCTTACATCCACCATTTTGTATAGGAATAAAGATGCTCTTGGCTCGACATAGTTTGTTCTGTTCCACTAGACCAACCCTTTTTTGCTGGGTTGGAAATAATCCCGGATGGAGCTCGAGCAGAAAGTAAAGTATTTATTCATTTCTCAGGGATAAGGATCTAGGGTTAGTGTCAATCAATAAGTGGGAACAACTTCGTAAGTATCTCTTCAATATCAAAATCCAAAACAGCCAAATTCACCAAAAGTTTCGAGGAAATTTTGTTGGAAGTGAAAAAAAACTATTTTGATTTCGATCATAACATAAGTCTATAGGGAATCAACCGTTCGTATGATTCTTCGATATAAAGAAATATCAAAAAGTACGTTGCTGCCCTTTTGAAACGATTAAAGATCACCGAAGTAATGTCTAAACCCAATGATTCAAAGCAAAGATAAAGGATCCCAGAACAAGAAAACGCCATTTTTGAATTGTCTCAATCATTGGAATCAAAAAGGATTCTAAACGAGACAAAGAAAATGACTTAGAGACCGCTCAATAATCAATAAATGAAATGACTACATCTAAGGATTTTCTAGCTCTTTTAGAATTAGACAACTTGAGTTATGAGTACGGATGATTTTTCTTTTCTTTTTCGGGACGGAAGAAAAAATGAATCAAAGCATAGTAATGAATTTGGGAATTGTATAGATCGATTTGGAACTATATAATTCAAATCATTCTTTCTCGAGCCGTACGAGGAGAAAGCCTCTCATACGTTTCTAAGGGGGGAATTGTTCTATCCCAATGAGCCATCTATCGAATCGTTGCAATTGATGTTCGCTCCCGAAGAGAAGGAGGAGATCTCGGGAAAGTGGGTTTTTACGATCCGCGAACGAATCAAACCTATTCAAATGTTCCCGTTTTTCTATATTTTCTCGAAAGGGGTGCTCAACCCACAGGAATTCTTCATGATATTTCAAAAAAAGGACTTTTTAAGGAACTTCGGGTTAATTAAACGAATTTATAATCGATGATCAAGCGGCTTAGGGCTGGGTTGTCCTCTCTTCGTAAAGAAGTCAAAAATGCTTAAAAATCCTTTTTTCGTAATTTTGGTAATTACATAGTAATTACATAGTTATTTTATTGTAAATTCCATTTTTTTATGGAAGTCAAAAATAAAACTCCAAGGGAGTAAAATATAATATATATATCGATGAATAAAGGAGGAAAATAAATCGATGAATACGAGTCTTTATATTCTAAAAATAGTGACTACCGAGTTTGGAAAGTTTTACCAATTAAGTGTTGGATTAGTAGCTTGCTACTCAACCAACCTTGGTAAAATAGTAATCTTGATCTACGACCCGACTTGTTCTTTTTTTTCCGCTTTTGGGAAAGTTCTATGGAAAATCTTTTCGTGGACTTGCTCGTGTGTAACAATTCTAGTAGCTTGCACCATCTCGCAGGCATCTGGGATTTCCCCGTATGCAATGGTAGAGCGTCCATTGACTCTTTCACAGCAACTGGATCAGATAGACCAAGAGATGCAAACTAAGCGTTGGGCGGTAGCTCACAACAGATTTATTTTAAAAGAAGCGTTAAACCGCGCAAATCGTATGCAAGTATTATTACGCACTACCCCAATAGGATATGATAATAATGGCCTCATATCCTATGAGGAAGGCAAACAGCTAGATGCCTACCGCCGCACCGAGATGTTCACAGTTAACCGACTGATCGACGACGACTGCCGTCTCACGAGTAGTATTGCTGACTTGAAGGCAAAGCGTCAGCGCTTAACTGGCGCGCGTAACCTTCCCTTTCCAAGCACAGGTACTCAAACCTCACTCCAGGCGAGATTTGAGGATCCGTTCCAAACGGACACAATAAGAATTGTTAACACTGAAATAATAAGGCTTGTGAGCTACCTTAACGAACCCGCAAGGATTCATAAGGGTAGGCGCCTTATTGTTCCCACCGGTCAGGAAAATCTTGCTCTAAAAAATTTAGAGCCAGCCTGGCAAAGGCCTCCTGGACTGCTGTGACAGGTATCTGAATGAGAAAAGTGAGCTTTCCGCTATCAAATTTCGATAGCGAAAAACAAAAAAATTTCCATCCGTTTATATATATAATAGCCCTGTCAGAAAATTCTCCAGAGAAATTTCTGGCGGGGCTGTTCCTGTCTTTGGATAACTTCCTAAAAGAGGACCTTCAAGCAAAGCATCCAGTCCTCGAAGAAATAAAGCGAATCCTGATACTGGAATCTTCGAATTTCTCGGCACTAGAACCTTCAACTCCGCCGGATCTATTCACCATGGTAGGCGTCAACCATGGCGGAATGGGGGCTACTCTGAGGCAAGTCTCGAAGTAGAAGGTCTTGAAGAGATACTTCTTCAAATCACGAATAAAAAAAAAGGATCTCTTAAAAGCAACCGAGGTACAGTATGAAGAACTAGATTCCAAAGTCAATAGGGGTCATGCCTCGCTACTTGCCTCCTTACCGGTGGTGAGTGGGTGTGAAACTTGTGATGTATGGAAATGCTTAAAGAGACTCGTTGGCTCATATATGTCAGAGGATATCCGCCTCCTAAAATTAACAAAAGAGAACATTCGCAGCCTATAAAGAAAGAAGATCTTCAGATCTTAGAAAAACGCGGGAGAAAAAGGACTCTGATATAGCATATAGCAGAGAGTGTGTTGACTCGGAGGGCTCTCGCTATTCCCCCCATCCTGGGGTTAGGTTGAGAGCAAGTAAGTTCGTGAAGAGTCCCGACCGAGCAAGGAATCCTGATATCAGTGCGCCTCCTTCTCTCGGTCCTTCCGGTTCAGTAAATCGGCTCCCAAGCGCTCCGGGGTAGCACGATATTGATTAAAGAATCAAGGTCTAGTTGAAAGTTAAGGGGCATGGTTTGATTCCATTTTGGTGTACTATTGGCATGTTGACAATAGTGTATTGATCAAATATAATTAGATCATGGATAAATAGATCTATGATCCAATTATATTATATTTGGTTTTATTTTTACTTGCCTTCATGCCAATAATGGGTTCCTTGGATTCGCTGTGCCACAAGAAGTCTCCTCTGAAACGGCAAGAGATCTATCTAGTTGCTATATTGACCGGGGAATTTATTAGATTTTCATTTGATTTGTTCAGTTTTACGTTTCTAATCGACCAGAAAATTCTTTTTTTAGATTTCGTTGTGAGTTCCATTTTGTTATTTGTTGATGTGGTTGTGCAATCTAATCTCTTTATTTTTTTTTCTTTTGTTTGCTTGCGCTCGTATCTACGGATCCTAATTACCTTATTCGGGTTGCTAACTCAACGGTAGAGTACTCGGCTTTTAAGTGCGCCTAGAATCTTTTACACATTTGGATGAAGCAACAGATTCGTACATACCATTGGTAGAGTTTGTAAGACCACGACTGATCCTGAAAGGGGGTGAGTGGAAAAAGCAGCATGTCGTATCAATGTAAAACTCTGAGAATACTTGATCCTTAACGGACAAAATCCAGTTTTTTTAGTATTCTTGTATCGGGAACTAAATTCACGGTTGGGTCGATTGAATAAATGGATAGAGCCCTCTGGTTCCAATTATAGGGAAGCAAAAAGCAACGAGCTTCTGTTCTGAATTCGAATTATTACCCGATCTAATTAGATGTTAAAAATGGATTAGTGCCTGGTGCGGGAAAAGGTTCTCCCATAAGTGGATTATACTCCCTTTTTTTTTATGAATCCTAATTATTTTATTTCTACCTCCATTCGATTCTCTATGGAGTAGAGATTCATGTGTATCAGAAACGGTATATTGATAAAGAGAAATTATTCCAAAGTCAAAAGAACGATCGGGTTGCAACAATAAAGGATTTCGAACCATCTCGGTATTTCGTTTTTATAACGAACACAAACCGATTGGATGGAAAAAGCGAGGATCCATTGATTCGCTTATCTGTTCTCACCGAGGTATTTTCTTACTATATACCCTGTTTTGACTGTATCGTACTATGTATCATTTGGTAACCCAATAAACCCTTTGCTTTTGTTTCAAAACGAATTTCAATTTCAAATGGAGGAATTACAAGCAGATTTAGAAATGGATAGATCTCAGCAACAAGACTTCCTCTATCCACTTCTTTTTCAGGAGTCTCTTTATGCCCTTGCTCAGGATCATGGTTTAAAGGGATCCAGTCCTTACGAACCCGTGGAAAATTTAGGTTATGACAATAAATCCAGTTTACTGCTTGTGAAACGTTTAATTAGTCGAATGTATCAACAGAAGTGTTTGATTATTTCGGCTAATGCTTTTACCTCAAAAAAATTGTATTATCAAATGGTATCCGCAGGATTTGCAGTCATTTTGGAAATGAAATTCTCACTGCGATTAGTGTCTTCTCAAGAAGGCAAAGATCCACAAAAATATCAGAATTTACGATCAATTCATTCAACATTTTCCTTTTGCGAGGATAAATTATCCCATTTAAATAATGTGTCAGATATACTAATACCCTATCCCATTCATCTGGAAATCTTGGTTCAAAACCTCCGCTCTTGGATACAAGATGCTCCTTCTTTACATTTATTCCGACTCTTTCTCCACGAATCTCATAATTGGGGTAGTCTGATTACTCAAAAGAAATCCATCTCTTTTTTTTCAAAAGAAAATCAAAGATTCTTCTTGTTCCTATATAATTATCATGTATATGAATGGGAATCCCTATTCATGTTTCTCCGTAAACAATCTTTGTCTTTACGATCAACATCTTTTGGAAACCTTCTTGAGCGAACATACTTCTATGGAAAAATGGAACATCCTTCAGGAATATTTCGTAAGGATTTCCAGAATATCCTATGGTTGTTCAAGTATCCTTTTATGCATTATGTCAGATATCAAGGAAAAGCCATTCTGGCTTCAAGGGGAAGTTTTCTTCTGATGAAGAAATGGAGATATCACATTGTCATTTTATGGCAATGTTATTTTTACTTGTGGTCTCAAGCAGATAGAATTCATATAAACCAATTTTCCAATCATTCCTTCGAGTTTTTGAGTTATCTTTCAAGTGTACGGCGAAATCCTTCAGTGATAAGGACGCAACTGCTAGAAAATGCATTTATAATGGAGATTCCTAGTAAGAAGTTTGATACCCTAGTCCCAATTATTCCAATGATTAGATCATTGGCTAAAGCGAAATTTTGTACTGTTTCGGGTCATCCCATTAGTAAGCCGATTCGGGCCGATTTAGCAGATTCTTATATTCTCAATCGATTTGGTCGGATATGCAGA